TTAAAAATAAGCTAAATTTAAGCTTTTGGGCTCATACCTCAAATATAAAGAATTCTCTTTTTTTTAAAAATAAAGTGCCTGATTAAAGGATTATTCTGATAGGATAAATAAAGTAGAATTTCCTACCTTTATTAATTATATTTTATAGAATTAAACTATACCTAATAATATCAAAAATTACTGTGCATCTTACACTAAAATATAATTTTTTTTCAATATTGAATTAATAATTCATAAATAAATAAATATTTTAAATCTTTTCGTCATTAAAATCTAATAAAATATTTTTTTTATTTATTTTATTTTTTAGAACTTTAATTTCTATCTCAGCTAATTCATGATTTGGTTGTTGAATCGGATTAGAAATCAATTTATTAAGATTTATCCCCCTAATCTCAAATTCAAAAAACCTTATTTCTAATGAAGCTTCCTTAAAATATTTTTTAACTCAATCAATTGCTTCTATTAATTTTTTATTTATAATCCTATTAAAATTAATATTATTTAATTTATTATCAGATTATATTTTTTCTATTATAATTAATTCCCCATTACTTATAAAAATAGGATCTGCCCCCTTTCATTTTTGATTCCCTAATATTGTAGAGGGAATATCATGAATTAATAACTTTATTTTAATAACTTGACAAAAAATTTCCCCAATAATTTTATTATCATATTATTTTAATAGAAATTTTTTAATTTTAATTTTAATCTTAAATAGAATTATTGGAGCTATTGGAGGTTTAAATCAAACATCACTACGTAAAATTATAGCTTTCTCTTCAATTAATAATTTAAGATGAATAATTTCATCATTATTAATCAGAGAAAATTTATGAATTTTTTACTTTATATTTTATTCATTTTTAATTAGAATTATGTGTTTTTTATTTAATAATTTAAATATATTTTTTATTAATCAACTTTATTTATTAAATATTAACTCAATGATTAAATTTTCTTTTTTAATTAATTTTTTATCTTTAGGTGGATTACCACCTTTTATTGGATTTTTTCCTAAATGAATTATTATTAATTTTTTAATAATTAATAAAATACAAATTATTGCATTTATTCTTATTATAATAAGATTAATTATATTATTTTTTTATATTCGAATTTCTTTTTCATCATTAATATTTAATTACCTAAAAATTAAATGATTTAAAATTTTTTTAAAAAATAAAAATAATAATTTTATTAATCTTATCACTATAATTTCTATTATTGGAATAATTTTAAGAACCTTATTTTTTATATAAGGTTTTAAGTTAATTGTAAACCAATAATCTTCAAAATTATTTATAAAGAAAAATTCTTTAAGCCTTAATAATTTTTAATTTATTACTTAAAATTTGCAATTTTATATCATTTATTGACTATAAGACTTTAATAAAAGAGAAACAATTCTCGTCAATAAATTTACAATTTATCGCTTATTAAACTCAGCCATTTTATTAAGCGAAAATGACTTTATTCAACAAATCATAAAGATATTGGAACACTTTATTTCATTTTTGGAATTTGATCAGGAATAGTAGGAACTTCTTTAAGCTTACTTATTCGTGCTGAATTAGGTAATCCTGGATCATTAATTGGAGATGATCAAATTTATAATACTATTGTTACAGCTCATGCTTTCATTATAATTTTTTTTATGGTAATACCTATTATAATTGGCGGATTTGGAAATTGATTGGTACCACTAATATTAGGAGCACCTGATATAGCTTTCCCACGAATAAATAATATAAGATTTTGATTATTACCTCCTTCTTTAATATTATTAATTTCAAGAAGAATTGTTGAAAACGGAGCAGGAACAGGATGAACAGTATACCCCCCTCTTTCATCAAACATTGCCCATAGAGGTAGATCGGTAGATTTAGCTATTTTCTCTCTTCATTTGGCAGGAATTTCTTCAATTTTAGGAGCTGTTAATTTTATTACAACAATCATTAATATACGACCTAATAAAATATCATTTGATCAAATACCTTTATTTGTTTGAGCAGTAGGTATTACAGCTTTATTACTTCTTTTATCTTTACCTGTATTAGCTGGAGCTATCACTATATTATTAACGGATCGAAACTTAAATACATCATTTTTTGACCCAGCAGGAGGAGGAGATCCAATTTTATATCAACATCTATTTTGATTTTTTGGACATCCAGAAGTTTACATTTTAATTTTACCAGGATTTGGTATAATTTCCCATATTATTTCCCAAGAAAGAGGAAAAAAAGAAACATTTGGATGTTTAGGGATAATTTATGCTATAATAGCAATTGGATTATTAGGATTTATTGTATGAGCACACCACATATTTACTGTAGGAATAGATATTGATACACGAGCTTATTTTACTTCAGCAACAATAATTATTGCCGTACCAACTGGAATTAAAATTTTTAGTTGATTAGCAACATTACATGGAACTCAAATTAATTATAGACCATCAATATTATGAAGATTAGGATTTGTATTTTTATTTACTGTAGGGGGTTTAACTGGGGTTATTTTAGCAAACTCTTCAATTGATGTAACTTTACATGACACTTATTATGTAGTTGCACATTTTCACTATGTTTTATCTATAGGGGCTGTATTTGCTATTATAGGAGGATTTATTCATTGATATCCTTTATTTACTGGATTATCTTTAAATCCATATTTATTAAAAATTCAATTTATTACTATATTTTTAGGTGTTAATTTAACCTTTTTTCCCCAACATTTTTTAGGCCTTTCAGGTATACCTCGTCGATATTCAGATTATCCAGACATATTTACATCTTGAAATATTATTTCAACATTAGGATCATATATATCTTTTTTAGCAACTATTTTTATTTTATTAATTATTTGAGAATCAATAATTAATCAACGAATTATTATTTTTCCTTTAAATATACCATCTTCTATTGAATGATATCAAAACCTTCCACCAGCCGAACATTCATATAATGAATTACCAATCTTAAGAAATTTCTAATATGGCAGATTTCATGTAATGGATTTAAACCCCATTTATAAAGGTAATTATCCTTTTTTTAGAAATGATAACATGATCTAACCTTAATTTACAAAATGCCAGATCCCCTTTAATAGAACAAATTATTTTTTTTCATGATCATACCTTAATTATTCTAATTATAATTACTATTTTAGTTAGATACTTAATATTAAATTTATTTTTCAACAAATTTATTAACCGATTTTTATTAGAAGGTCAAATAATTGAATTAATTTGAACTATTATACCCGCTATTACTTTAATTTTTATTGCATTTCCATCCCTTCGATTATTATATTTATTAGATGAAATTAATAATCCTTTAATTACATTAAAATCTATTGGACATCAATGATATTGAAGATATGAATATTCAGATTTTAATAATATTCAATTTGATTCATACATAATTCAGTCTTCTGAATTATCTAATAATAATTTTCGCTTACTAGATGTTGATAATCGAATTATTTTACCAATAAATAACCAAATTCGAATTTTAGTAACTGCTACAGATGTTATTCATTCTTGAACTATTCCTTCTTTAGGGGTAAAAATTGATGCTAACCCAGGTCGTTTAAATCAAACTAACTTTTTTATTAATCGACCTGGATTATTTTTTGGACAATGTTCAGAAATTTGTGGAGCAAATCATAGATTTATACCTATTGTTATTGAAAGAATTCACATTAAAAACTTTATTAATTGAATTAATAACTATTCTTCATTAAATGACTGAAAGTAAGTATTGGTCTCTTAAACCAATTTATAGTAAAACTAACAATTTACTTTTAATGAAATTTTAAAGAATTAGTTAAATTTTATAACATAAATATGTCAAATTTAAATTATTATTTTATTAATATAATATTCTTTTATTCCTCAAATAATGCCAATTAACTGATTATTTTTTTTTTTTTTTTTTATTATTATTTTTATTATTTTTAATATTTTTAATTACTTTATTATTAATAATAAAACATTCAATAAATATAATAATAATAAAAAAATTTTTAAAAATTTAACTTGAAAATGATAAATAATCTATTTTCAATTTTTGATCCATCCACTAATATTTTAAATTTATCATTAAATTGAATAAGAACCTTTATCGGATTAATATTTATCCCAACTATATTTTGATTAATTCCTAATCGTCATTATATATTTTGAAACTTTATTTTAGAAAAATTACATAAGGAGTTTAAAACTTTACTAGGAAATAATAACTCTAATGGATCATCTTTCATTTTTATTTCATTATTTTCATTTGTTATATTTAATAACTTTTTAGGATTATTTCCATACATTTTTACAAGAACTAGACATTTAACTTTATCTTTATCTTTATCTTTCCCCCTATGATTAAGATTTATATTGTTTGGGTGAATTAATAATTCCCAACATATATTTGCCCATATAATTCCCCAAGGAACTCCAAAAATTTTAATACCTTTTATAGTATTAATTGAAACTATTAGAAATATTATTCGACCAGGTACATTAGCAGTACGATTAACAGCAAATATAATTGCAGGACATTTATTAATAACATTATTAAGAAGAACTGGAAATAGTTTTCCAATATATTTAATTATTTTTTTAATTTTAATTCAAATTATATTATTAGTTTTAGAATCAGCAGTAGCTATTATTCAATCATATGTAATTGCAATTTTAAGAACTCTTTATTCTAGAGAAGTTAATTAATGTCAAACCATAATCATCCATATCATTTAGTAGATTATAGACCATGACCTTTAACTGGAGCTATTGGAGTATTAACTTTAGTATCCGGAATAGTAAAATGATTTCATAATTTTAATATTAATTTATTAATAATTGGATATTTAATTATCATCTTAACTATATATCAATGATGACGAGATATTTGTCGTGAAGGAACTCTTCAAGGAAAACATACCATTTTAGTTTTAAAAGGTTTAAAATGAGGAATAATTTTATTTATTATTTCTGAAGTATTCTTTTTTATTTCATTTTTTTGAGCTTTTTTCCATAGTAGATTATCCCCAAATATTGAAATCGGAAATTCTTGACCACCTATAGGAATTACTCCATTTAATCCATTTCAAATTCCATTATTAAATACAATTGTTTTAATTTCATCAGGAGTAACAATTACATGATCACACCATTCACTAATAGAAAATAATTTCTCACAAACCTTTCAAAGTTTATTTTTAACTATTATATTAGGTATTTATTTTACTATTCTTCAAACATATGAATACTTAGAAGCTCCATTTTCTATTGCTGATAGAATTTATGGATCAACATTTTTTATAGCAACAGGATTTCACGGTTTACATGTAATTATTGGAACAACATTTTTATTAATTTGTCTAATTCGTCATATAAATAATCATTTTTCCAAAAATCATCATTTCGGATTTGAAGCAGCTGCATGATATTGACATTTTGTAGATGTAGTATGATTATTTCTTTATATTTCTATTTATTGATGGGGAAATTAATTATTTATATAATATATTTAGTATATTTGACTTCCAATCAAAAAGATTAAAAATTAATTTTAATATAAATAATTATTATTTTAACACTAATCAGAATTATTATTATTATTATCTCAAATATTATAATATTTTTATCTATTATTATTTCAAAAAAATCTTTTATAGACCGAGAAAAATGTTCACCATTTGAATGTGGATTTGATCCCAAATCTATAGCTCGAATTCCATTCTCTTTACATTTTTTTTTAATTACCGTAATTTTTTTAATTTTTGATGTAGAAATTGCTTTAATTTTTCCAATAATTCCAATTTTTAAAAAAGTAAATTTTATTATTTGATCTATTACCAGATTATTATTTTTTTTAATTTTATTATTAGGATTATATCATGAATGAAATCAAAATATACTAAATTGAACTTACTAATTTATCAGGATTATAGTTTATAAAATAAAACATTTGATTTGCATTCAAAAAATATTAAATTATTTAATTTATCTTAATAAATTAATTTATATATATATATATATATATATATAAATAAGAAGCAATTTTGCATTTAATTTCGACTTAAAAGATAAGAGTTTTTTATTACTCCTTATTTAATTAATTGAAACCAAATTAGAGGTATATCACTGTTAATGATAAAATTGAATTTTTATTCCAATTAAATAAATAAATGAAATATAAAGATTAAAAATAAGCTGCTAACTTAATTTTTAGTGGTTAAATTCCATTAATATTTCTAATTAATAAAATTTATATAGTTTAAAAAAAACCTTACATTTTCATTGTAATAATAAAAACTTAATTATTTTTTATAAATATTTAAAGATAAAAATTATCTCCCTAATATCTTCAATATTATACTCTATACTTATAAGCTATTTAAATATATTAATTAATATAAATAAATAATTAAAAAAATTATTATTCATAAAATAAATCTAAATAAATAAATTTTAAAATTATTTATTTGATAAAAATTATTAAAAATTGAATAATTTTTTACAATTTTATAAATTCCTTGACCTCTATATAATTCTCTTCAACCAAAATCAATATTTTTTACTATATTTTGTCTAAAATAAAGAAACTTAAAATTTAATCCATAAGTAGATAAATTAGGTAAAAATCATATTATACATAAAAAATTTCTTATATTGTAAACTAATAAAAATTTTACTATACTATATATTTTCATATTTCTAATTAAAAATCCTATTAAACCCCCAATTAATCTAACATAAATAACTATCATTTTTATGTTAAAAGATAAATAAATAACTTCAGGATATGAAAAAACTATTCATCTTAAAAATCTACCTCTTACCACTCTCATAAATAATAATAAAAATATTCTTTTTAATATAATATAATCTTCTTCATATAAATTATAAACTACTAATAAATTATAATCATTAATTAATAAGTATATCAATAAACGAATTGTATAAAATATAGTTAACCCTGTAGAAATATAATATAAAAAATAAACAAAAAAATTTAAACTTCTTAATCTAACTATCTCTAAAATTATGTCCTTAGAATAAAATCCAGCTAAAAAAGGAATTCCACATAATGCTAAATTAGAAATTAATATACATAAACAAGTTAATGGTATAAAAAATCTTATACCACCTATAAAACGAATATCCTGAATATCTATTATTATATGAATGATTATTCCCGCACATATAAATAATAAAGCTTTAAATATAGCATGAGTTAATAAATGAAAAAAAGCTAAATTAGGCATCCCTATTCTTAAAATTCTCATTATTAATCCTAATTGTCTTAAAGTAGAAAGAGCAATAATTTTTTTCAAATCAAATTCATAATTAGCTGAAATACCTGCTATAAATATTGTTAAACCAGATAATAATAATAAAATCTTAATAAACAATATATCAACTAATAAATTATTAAAACGAATTAATAAATAAACTCCAGCCGTTACTAAAGTTGAAGAATGTACTAAAGCAGATACAGGAGTAGGAGCTGCTATAGCAGCAGGTAACCAAGATCTAAAAGGAATTTGAGCTCTTTTAGTTATAGCAGCTAAAATAATTATTATGCCTACTACTAATATCAAATTATCATTTTTTATAAAATCCAAATAAAAAATATAATTTCATCTACCATAATTAATCATTCAAGAAACTACTATTAAAATACAAACATCACCAATTCGATTTGATAAAGCAGTTAATATACCAGCATTAAAAGACTTAATATTCTGATAATAAATTACTAAACAATATGAAACCAATCCTAAACCATCCCAACCCAAAAAAATTCTAATAATATTAGGACTAACAATTAATAAAATTATTGAAAAAACAAATAATATAACTAAAATAATAAAACGATTTAAATTTATTTCTGAACTTATATATCTTTTACTATAATAAATTACAACAGAAGAAATTAAAGATACAAATATTATAAATATTAAAGATATTCAATCTAAAATAATAGATATAACAATTATTTTAGAGTTAAAACTAATTAATTCCCATTCTAAAAAAATTATTAAATTATTTATAATAAAATAAATAACAAAAAAAAAATTTATCATACTAAAAAAAAATAAAAAAAAAAATCTAATAAAACAGATAGAATATTTATTAATAATTTAAAATGATATAATAATCATATTTTTGATACCACAAATCAATATTTTTTTTAAATTATTTAAATAAAATCAAATTATTCTATAATCAATTTTTATAAATAGAAAATTTAAAGGTAATCAATGTAACAATAAAATTAAATACTCTCGAGATAAGCCTATATTAAATCTATAAATTCCTATATTATATTTCCCATGTTGAGTAAAAGAATATAAATATAAACTATAACCAGCTCTAAAAAAAGAAATTAATATTAAAAAAATTATTCTAATTCAAGATCACCCTATTAATCTATTAATTAATCTAATTTCTCCTATTAAATTTAAAGAGGGGGGAGCTGCCATATTTGAAGATAATAATAAAAATCACCACATACTCATTGAAGGTATAAAATTTATTATACCCTTATTAATATATAATCTTCGTCTATGAACTCGCTCATAATTAATATTAGCCAAACAAAATATCCCTGAAGAACATAATCCATGCCCAATTATTAAAATATATGAACCTATAAACCCTCAATAATTTATAGTTATAATTCCCCCAATTACCAATCTTATATGAGCTACAGATGAATAAGCAATTAATGACTTAATATCAACTTGAGAAAAACACTTTAATCTAATATAAAATCCTCCAACTAATCTAATTCTAACTCAAATAAAATTTAATTTTAAACCTACTTCTTGTAAAAGAATTAAAACTCGTAATAATCCATAACCCCCCAATTTTAATATTACCCCAGCTAAAATTATTGACCCAGAAACTGGAGCTTCAACATGAGCTTTTGGTAATCATAAATGAACAAAATATATAGGTATTTTTACCAAAAAAGCCATAATCATAGAAATATATAATAAAAATAAATTTATATTATAAAATTTTATAAAATATATTATTATACAATTCATCTTCGAAAATAAATAAAAAATACCCATTAATAAAGGTAATGAAGCAAATAAAGTATAAAATAATAAATAAATCCCAGCTTGAATACGTTCAGGTTGATAACCTCAACCAATAATTAATATTAAAGTAGGAATTAATCTACCTTCAAAGAATAAATAAAACATAAATAAATTTATAATTCTAAAAGTTATATATAATATAAATAATATTATTAAAATATTTAAAAGAAAAAACTTTTCATAAAATTTTACCTTAAATAAATTTTCTCTTGATATAATTATTAAAGAACAAATTCAAATTCTTAAAGTAATTAAACCAAAAGAAATAATATCACATCTAAACATATATCTTAAATTTCTAAAATATAATCTTAAATTCAAATTTACAAATAAAAATATCATAAAAAATAATATTATCTGAATAATTCAAAACATATTCTTAATAAAACATAAAGGAATTATAAAAACTATTATTAATAAAAACTTTATCATTATAATAAATTAAATCTTTGAAAATAATCATGACCATGAGTACGAATTATTGAAACTAAAATTGATAAACCTAAAGCTCCCTCACAAACTGAAAAAACTAAAAAAACCATTAATATATATATATTATAATTAATAAAAGTAAGATAAATTAAAAAAAAAAAAAAAATTCTTAATACAATAAATTCTAATCTTAATATAACAATCAATAAATGCTTATGTTTAAAACCAAAATTTATATTACCAACATAAAATATAATAAAACCTAAAATCAAATTAAATATTATCTTTTGTCAAAAATAAAAATAAAAGTTTTTATAATTTAACTAAAATATTGGTCTTGTAAATCAAAAATAAGAAATTTCTTTAAAAACTTCAAAGAAAAAGAATGCTCTTTATCTATAATCTCCAAAATTATAATTTTTATTAAACTATTCTTTGAAATTAAAATATTTTTATCTTTATTAATAATTTTTTTTTCATTCTTAATATTTTTTTTAAATCATCCTTTATCAATAGGATTTATAATTTTAATTCAATCTATTTTAACATGCTTACTATCAGGAATAATTATTGAAACATATTGATTTTCATATATTTTATTTTTAACATTTTTAGGAGGATTATTAGTACTTTTTATTTATGTATCTAGAATTGCTTCAAATGAGATTTTTAAATTTAATAATAATATAAAAATATATTTTTTATTAACTTTTTTAATATGCTTAAATATATCAATCATTAATTATAAAAATATTTCATGATTAAATATATTTAATAATTTTGAAATTTTTAACTTTAATTTTTTATTATTTTTTAATAATGAAAACATATTAAATTTAACTAAATTATATAATAACCAAACATTTATAATAATAATTATATTAATTATTTATTTATTTATTACTTTAGTAGTAGTAGTAAAAATTACCAATATTTTTTATGGACCTCTTCGATCAAATTTTTAAACTAATGATAAACTTATTTAAACCTATACGAAAATCTCACCCAATCTTTAAAATTATCAATAATTCTTTAATTGATTTACCTTCCCCATCTAATATTTCATCATGATGAAATTTTGGATCATTACTAGCTTTATGCTTAATAATTCAAATTTTAACAGGATTATTTTTAACAATATATTACACAGCTAATATTGAATTAGCATTTTTTAGAGTAAATTATATTTGTCGAAATGTAAATTATGGGTGGTTAATTCGAACCCTTCATGCTAATGGAGCATCATTTTTTTTTATTTGCGTATATTTACATATTGGACGAGGAATTTATTATGAATCATTTAACTTAAAATATACATGAATAATTGGAGTAATTATTTTATTTTTATTAATAGCCACAGCATTCATAGGATATGTTTTACCATGAGGTCAAATATCATTTTGAGGTGCTACTGTAATTACTAATCTACTTTCAGCCATCCCATACTTAGGAACAATATTAGTTAATTGAATTTGAGGGGGATTTGCTGTTGATAATGCAACCTTGACTCGATTTTATACTTTTCATTTTTTATTACCATTTATTCTATCAATAATATCAATAATTCATTTATTATTCTTACATCAAACAGGTTCTAATAATCCTTTAGGAATTAACAGAAACCTAGATAAAATTCCATTTCACCCTTATTTCACTTTTAAAGATTTAATTGGATTTATTATCTTATTATTTTTTTTAATTATATTAACTTTAATCAACCCATATTTATTAGGAGATCCTGATAATTTTATTCCAGCTAATCCTTTAGTAACACCAATTCATATTCAACCTGAATGATATTTTTTATTTGCATATGCAATTCTACGATCTATTCCCAATAAATTAGGGGGAGTAATTGCTTTAGTAAGATCTATTTTAATTTTAATTATTCTTCCATTTTCTTTTAATAAAAAGATTCAAGGAATTCAATTCTACCCCATCAATCAAATCTTATTTTGAACTATAGTATCAACAGTAATTCTTTTAACATGAATCGGAGCACGTCCTGTTGAAGAACCATATATTATTACAAGTCAAATTCTAACTTTAATTTATTTCTCATATTTTATTATTAACCCAATTATTAATAAATTATGAGATAATCTTATTTTTAATGATTAATTAATGAGCTTGTAATTTAAGCATTTGTTTTGAAAACTTAAGAAAGAAAATTTAAATTCTATTAATTTATACTAAAAATAATTTAATTTTTTTTTATAAAAAAAAAATTTTCAAACCAATAAAAAATATTAAAAAATTTAAAGAAATAGGTAAATAATTTTTTCAAGCTAAATATATTAATTTATCATAACGATATCGAGGTAAAGTACCACGAACTCAAATAAAAATAAAAGAAATAAATACCAATTTTAAATAAAATAATAATCTTAATATATATCCTCCCATAAATATCAAAACAAAAAATAATCTTATAAATAAAATTCTAGAATATTCCGATAAAAAAATTAAAGCAAATCCCCCACTTCTATACTCAATATTAAATCCTGACACCAATTCTCTTTCCCCCTCCGCAAAATCAAAAGGAGTGCGATTAGTTTCAGCTAATCTTGAAGATAATCAACATAATCTCAAAGGAAATATAATAAATATAAATCAAATTAAATTTTGATACTCTGTTAAAATTACTAAATTAAAACTCATAATAAAAATTACCCCAGATATTATAATTAAAGCTAATCTAACTTCATAAGAAATAGTTTGAGCTACAGAACGTAAACCCCCTAATAAAGCATAATTAGAATTTGATGATCACCCCGCAACTATAACTAAATAAACCCCTAAACTAGTACAACATAAAAAAAATAAAATTCCTAAATTAAAACTAATTAAATTAAAATAATAAGGAATTAACATTCAAATAATTAAAGATAATATAAATCTAATTACTGGGGAAAAATAATACAAAAAATAATTAGAAAAATTAGGAAATGTTTGTTCTTTAGAAAATAATTTAATAGCATCAGAAAATGGTTGTAAAATTCCAATAAAACCAATTTTATTGGGACCCTTTCGAATTTGAATATAACCTAAAACTTTACGTTCTAATAAAGTAAGAAAGGCTACCCCAATTAATACACCTAATACTATAATTAATAAACCAACTAATAAAATAATAATCTCCTTTATAATCATTACTATCTATATAATAAATTTATTATATATTAATGATTTCTAAAACCATCACAATTTTCTGCCAAAATAGTCCCTAAAACTAAAAATTTTATTTTAAAATTTATTATAATTCACATTAATTAAAATTATTTCAAATATCAAATCCTTTCGTACTAAAATATTTTATAAATTTAAAGATAGAAACCAACCTGGCTCACACCGGTTTGAACTCAGATCATGTAAGATTTTAATGATCGAACAGATCAAAATTTTAACTTTTGCATTTAAATTTTACCTTAATCCAACATCGAGGTCGCAAACTTTTTTTCTTATTTGAACTAAAAAAAAAAATTACGCTGTTATCCCTAAGGTAATTTTTTCTTATAATCATAAAATATGGATCAAATTAATCATTTATTAATGTTAAAACTAAAAAAAAAAGTTTATTTAATTTTTCTATCACCCCAACAAAATACATATTAAAATTAATTTTTTAAAATTTTAAATAATAATTTAATTATAATTTATATAAAACTCTATAGGGTCTTCTCGTCTTTTAAAATTATTTTAACTTTTTAATTAAAAAATTAAATTATATTAAATAAATAAGAAACAGTTTATATTTCATCCAATCATTCATACAAGTCACTAATTAAGAGACTATTTATTATGCTACCTTTGTACAGTCAAAATACTGCAGCCCTTTAATTTTTTATCAGTGGGCAGACTAGACTTTAAATTATAATCAAAAAGACATGTTTTTGATAAACAGGTGAATATAAATTTTTGCCGAATTCTTTTTATTAACCTTAAATTTTTTTTTATAACCTAAAAATATAAAAAAAAATATACTAATTTTATCATTATTTTTTAATTTAAATTAATTTAAATAATATTTTTATAAAAAATTAAAAAAAAAATTAAATTTTTCTTTAAATTAAAATTATTTTATAATAAACTAAATTTTTTAAACAATATAAATTCTAAAAAATTTTTAATAATAATTAATTTTATAATACTATATTTAAAAGCTTATCCCTTTAAATATTAATTATTATTATTATTAAAAAAAATTAATTAATTTAAAATAATTCCAAAATTAAATTTTTTTCTAAAAAAACTAGATATCTTAAAAAACGATTAACATTTCATTTCAAATTAACTATTATAAATATTTATACTACAATAAATTAATTAATTAATTAACTCTTTTTAATTCGAGAAATTTAAACTTTTAAAAAATAATTAATAAACTCTGATACACAAGATACATTAAATTAAAATTACTTTTTAATAAATTAAATTTTCACTAATTTTTCAAATTTCATTTACATTACTAATTTACTATAAATTTTAAAATTTTTTCTATAAAAAATACTTCAACTCCCCAATTAAAATATTATTATATTAAAATTTTTTTTATTAATTTAACACTTTATTAATTTTTCCCCTCAAATTAATTAAATTATAATTTCTTTTCAATGTAAATGAAATACTTTAATCAAGCTCTAATTTGAAATCTTTCTAGAAACACTTTCCAGTACCTCTACTTTGTTACGACTTATTTCAATTTATAAATGAAAGCGACGGGCAATATGTACATATTTTAATTATTAATCATTTTAATAAACTAAATAAAATTACATTCAAATCCACCTTTAATTAATTTTTCCAAATTAACATTCATTTAAATAAATTTATTGTAATCCATTATATTCTTAATTATAATCTACATCTTGATCTGATTTAATTTTAATTAAAAATTTTAAAATATTATTTATTATTTAAAAATATTTTTTTAACAACGATATATAAAATAAAAAAAAAAATTAAGTAAATTTATTCGTGGATTATCAATTATTAAACAGATTCCTCTGAATAAACTAAAATACCGCCAAATCATTTAAGTTTCAATATTAATAATAATTACTATTTTAGTATTCAAAATTTAAATTTATAATAATAGGGTATCTAATCCTAGTTTAATTTTTTAAATTTATTAAAATCAAAAATAACTTATTTTTTAATTAAATTAAAATTTCACTTAATAATTTAACATTTAAAATAATAAAATTTAAACTTTTAATTAATCACTAATAAAATTCATATAAATTTTTGTATAACCGCAACTGCTGGCACAAAATTTGTTATTAAAAATTTTATATTACTAAATCATAATTTCTTAAATTTTTAATAATAATTACTACTATAAAAAATTAATTATTTTTAAAAAAATTAAAAATATTCACTAAAATTTATATGTAAAATAAATAAATAATGAATTAAAAAACCATGAATAATTTATATTATTATATGTATATATATATAATATAGATTTTTTTTTTTTTTTTTTTATATTAAATATTTAATATTAATATAATTTTTTAATAATTCTTTCTCTCTCCTAATTTATAATATTTATATTAAAAATTAATATCAATATTCTTCGATATATATTCATTAAAATAATTAATATATATATATATTTATAATATATTAAGCTATAATTTATATATTTATATAATTAATAATAAATTAAATATTTAATAATATTATTAATTATATAAATAAATTAAATATTTAATATATATATATATATATATACATAATTATGTGTACACATAATTTTTACTTTAAAACTAAATTAAAAGTTTTTTTTTATTTATTTTATTATTAAACCGTAATTATAAAATTTACATATAAAAAAAA